CATTTGACTCCGTACTACTGAAAGATTTAGTCGTACACTGGAAAGATAGCTCAAAAAGTTCAAAGAATGTTTGGATAATGAGTTTATATGGATCTTTTCCGGTGGAAACCACACATCAAAATGACATTGACAGAAAATGACAAGATAATATTTCCATTTTTTCATCAGAAGAGGGGGATTCTTTGAAGCCAGAATGGATTTGCCTTGATATCTAATATAATGTGTGAAAAAATCCTTGAACAAGGATAGGGTGGCCCCAAAATCATTAGCAATGACTTCCGCAAAATATTCTATTTTTCCATAGAAAAATATTCGCTCAAGAAAGACCCGATAAAATGTTGATCGTAAATGAGAGGATTGCTTACGAAGAAAAAAGAAGACGGATTCGTATTCATATATATAAGAGTTATATAGGAATAAGAAAAATCTTGGATTACTTTTCGTAAAAATCGAACTCAATTTCTTTGAAATAATAAACGGGTCCCAATTCCCATACTCGTGAAGAAAGAGTCGTAATAAATGGAAATAGGAGGAGTCTTTCGCCCAGTAACGAAGAGTTTGAACCAATTTTTCTAGATGGATGGGATAAGGTATTAGTACATCTAACGTATAATTTAAATGCGACAATTTGCCCTCTAAAAAAGAAAATATTGAATGAATTGATCGTAAATTATGAGATTTTACTATTTTTAACTTTTCTAAAGAAGATACTAATTGTAGGGAAAATGGAATTTCCACAATAACAGAAAAGCCTTCTGATATCATTTTAGAATACAATTTTTTGTTGTATCTAAAAAATAGATTTTGGTTCGAATCATTAAAAGACAAAATAAAAAGATTCTTTTGATATATTCCTGCAATTAAACGTTTTACAATTAGTAAACTAAATTTACTATCATAAGCCATATTTTCGAATACAATCGATCTATTGAAACCACGATCATAAACAAAAGTATAAATATACTCCCGAAACATAAGTGGGTATAGAAAGTCGTTTTTTTGAGATCTATCTAGTTCGAAATATCTTTGATATTTCTCTATTTTCATTTTCAATTCGATTTGATTGAAGCAAAGATAGGCGATTTCTTGGGTTATTAAATGATACATAGTGCGATATCATAAAAACAAAATGGTATAATAGATACCTCAGAAATAGGTTAAGTAAAAGCATCAACGGATTCTCTATCCTTTCCATCTAAATGATTAGAAATCCTTTACTTTTTCAAACCAATCGCTCTTTTGATTTTGGAAAATTTTTGATTATCAATATACTCTTTCTTCTACACATTCAGCCACCCTCCTGGCGTAAAATGGCTAATAGTTAGGACTCATTCAAAAAATTGAAAAGTGGGGTTTTCCACATCAGGCACTCATCGATTTTTAACATCGAATTCAGAATTTAATTGGAAAATCATTCAAATTAAGAATGAGAGCTCCTTTCTTTTTTGTTCCCCTAGAATTTCGAATTGGAGCCGTGGAGCTCTATCCATTTATTTATTAATATTAACTTTAACTCGACCCACCTTTGATTCATTTTGTTATGTTCTATACAAATAATTCAAACAGGGTTTGGAATCGGTCTGGTAAGAATAAAATATTCTCAGAATTCTTCATTAATATGACATGCTATTTTTTCCACTCATTCCTTTTAGGATCAGTCATGGTCTTACAAACCATACCGATGGTATGGACGAATCCTTTCTTCATACAAATGCGTAAAAGCTGTTAGTCGCACTTAAAAGCCGAGTACTCTACCATTGAGTTAGCAACCCAAATAAACAAATTAGGTTATGGAGATAGAATCAAAATCAAAATAAATAAAACGATTGAATGGTACGACACAATCAAAAAATTAAACTAGCAAGAAATGAACACAAAAAAAATTCGAATCGATCTTGAACAAAAGAAAAAAAGGGGGATAAGATAAAGATAATATAAAAAAAGAATAGAAAAAGTTATCAAAGTTATCAAATCAAATAAAAATAGAAAATATAGGTAAAGTGAAAATTGATAGAAAATTTCTTATTTCTTACACTATTCATTGCTTAAGACATTGCTTAAGATTTCTTTTTTTTTCTATTTCTTTTTATTAATTTATTGAATAGACATATGGATATAACTAAACTATTCTAACAAAAGCCTTCTTAATTTAATATTAAAAATTCTTTAAATTTAATTGAAAATAAAATTGAAAATTTCAAAATTGTATCACAGCAATTTTTACAACCCCATCATTTTAGTTGTATTTGAATGAAGAAAAAAAGCAAAGCTATGAAATAGGGACAAATGGATCCACAAAGAAGATCCAATTACCCAGATTGGATTATACCTATCCAATACATTGTTGTCAATATGAATGTAAATGTGTTAAGAAAAAAGACAGAATGAATAAAACAAAAGAATTAACTCAAATACAAATAAATGAATTCCATTTAAAAAAAGAAAATGGATTATCTATCAATTTATTATAGATTATAGAATAATAAAGAATCAAAATGAAATGCATAATAAAAAAAACATTATATAGAACACTATATAGAATATAAGTCGAATATAAAATAATAAAAACTCAGGACTTGAATTGGCACTACATAGAGAAGATCTACATAGATACAAATAAAAAATCGTAAGTAGAAAAAGAGAATTCATAAAGAATTCGAAAAAATTTCTCCGAATTATTCGATATTCTCAATATACGAAGACTAATAAAGCCCAAACAATGAAAAACAACACATTGGAAGATAATGTCAAATTTTCCAATTTTGAGGCTAAATTACTTCATTTAGTTACTTGATTTGTTCCATCCACCTAAATCTTAGTCTTAATTTCTATCACTAAGATTAAAAAAAAAAATGAAATCATAATCTAATTGACTCTAATTAATTTGATGATTTTTTTGATTTTCTTGACATTCTAATTTTATCTAATTCTATATACTTTTATCTAATTCTATATACATAACCAGAACTTCAAATCATTTTTATCAAGTTGGAGGAGGAGATAAAACTTATTATATGTTTCTAGGAGCCTTTTATTGACCTCTATCCTCCATGAAGGATTTTTTATTGTCATCAGGACAAGGATTTTGCTGGAGCTTTTCTTTATCTTTTATTAAAGACAATCGAAATTAAATTAGTAATTAATGAAATATTCAAAAGAGGGTGTAGGTAATTTCTACACATATACATATATATCTACACATATATCTTTCTATAAGTATACCATAACCATTTTTTATACTATTTCTGATTTCCCTCTCTATTCTATTCATATTCCAGAAATAGCTTTTTTTTTTCTAACATGAAATGCCTTATCATACCTTTTTTCGTTAGAAAAAAAAATCCCTTTTTTGTTCAAATTCTTTTAATCAACGGTTCCACGTTTCCTTAAAAAAATCGATTTAATTACTATTATTTTATTTGAACACACAATCTTTTGTGAATTTGTGAATAAAGGGATAATTGGTTTCGAGAAAAGTTATTAAAAAATAACTAAAGAAGAATTGCACTTATTATACTGTTAAATCCTCAACAAATGTTAAATCCTCAACAAAAGGTTGTTTAAAAAGACAACTAACTTTTATTTGGTATTTGGAAAATCTATTTGGAAAATCTTTCTCTTTATTTATATTTATTTAAATTTAGATTAAATATAGAAAGAATATATAATATTCTATAAATATAGAATATAGAAAAGCAATATGCTTTGGGACGGAAGGATTCGAACCTTCGAATACCGGGACCAAAACCCGTTGCCTTACCGCTTGGCGACGCCCCATTTCCATTTCTATTTCGATTTAATACTAATTAAGTCGAATATTAATATTAGTATTAATATTGTATAAGTATTAATATTGGTTCTTCGTCAATTACCGGCCAAATATCTCTGAATTGAATTCGCTTGTTGTTTGGATTTTGATATGTGTAAATATCGAATTAAACGAAATTTCTTGATCATAATATATAATTCAATTAAGATATTGTATGAAAATAGGATTTCTTCTATTCTTTTCTTTTTTTAATTGAGAATTGAAGGATTTTTGATTGGGTGGATGAGTTGAAAGTTTTTAGTCTACCTTACTAAAGTTTTTAGTCTACCTTACTTTAAATATCCATTTAATATCAATGGGATATTAATAACTCAGTCAAAAGTCAAAATACAATTATCTTTAGGAAAAAGATGTTTGTTATGCTTAACATTTTTAGTTTAATTTGTATCTGTCTTAATTCTGCCCTTTATTCAAGCAGTTTGTTGTTTACAAAATTGCCAGAAGCATACGCTTTTTTGAATCCAATAGTAGATGTTATGCCAGTAATCCCTCTGTTCTTTTTTTTATTAGCTTTTGTTTGGCAAGCTGCTGTAAGTTTTCGATAAGATTTTGAATACTGTCCTAGAAGAATTCATGACTTATTCGAGAAAAAATTCTAACAATTTCTAAGATCAGATAAGTCTTCTAATTCTAATAAAAATCCTGAATTCAAACATTGCAATTTTTGTATAGATGCGAAAAATCTGGATTACCCCATTTCCTCATTCTGATTGATTTTCCATTCGATCAAAAGAGACCCCATTCATTGGGTTCCCCACAATCTATCTAATTGTAGGTATGAAAGAAGTATGAAAGAAAATTTTTGGGAATGAAAGACTTGATTCTTATTACAAATAAATTTAGAAATTTTTTTTCTATTTCTATATTTCTAGAAATTTCTAGAAACCGCTTCGTTTCTTGGTGTGAAAATGGAATATGTGATATAAAAAAGGGAATCTAGTTTCTTTTTTTTTTTTTTTTTTTTTGCAAACCAAAAAAAGATCTTGGAAATTATATAATGCTTAAATTATTTGTTTACACAGTAGTAATATTCTTTGTTTCTCTCTTCATCTTCGGATTTTTATCTAATGATCCAGAACGTAATCCTGGACGTGAAGAATAAAATAAAACCAAAATTCCTTGCTTTATTTTTTAATGTTCTTAACATTTTATCTATTTTTATCTTTAATTT